GACGTTGTGGCGGTCGAACGCTAAGATGGAATAGACCCGCTAATATGCCCAGTGTACCTGCTGCAATATGATGAGAAGCTATTCCTCCCGGAACAAAAGGATCAAAACCTTCCACGCCCCACGACGGATTTACAGGCTGTACTCTTCCCGTTAGTCCATAAGGATCGGATACCCATATTCCAGGACCGTACAGACCTGTTACATGAAATGCACCAAAACCAAAGCAAGCCACCCCGGAGAGAAATAAATGAATTCCAAAGATCTTGGGCAAATCCAAAGAGGGTTTTCCTGTACGTTCATCAGAAAATATTTCTAGATCCCAATAGACCCAATGCCAGATAGCTGCCAAAAAGCATAAGCCAGAAAACACAATATGTGCCCCAGCTACACCTTCGTAACTCCAAATTCCCGGATTCGTTACAGTTCCTCCTGTGATACTCCAACCCCCCCATGAATTGGTTATTCCTAAACGAGTCATGAAGGGTATAACGAACATACCCTGTCTCCACATTGGATCAAGAATAGGGTCAGAAGGATCAAAAACTGCTAATTCATACAGAGCCATCGAGCCCGCCCAACCAGCAACCAGAGCTGTATGCATTATATGAACGGAAAGCAACCGGCCGGGATCATTCAATACAACGGTATGAACACGATACCAAGGCAAACCCATGGAAAATACCCCTTTATCGAAGAAAAATAGACACTACGTAACTTTATTGCATTGGAAAAAATTATACTATGACTATCCTATAGACTTCCCCTGTTGAGGGGATTATTTTCTAACAAGGATTAGGTTAATATTGATTCTATATTCTATTCGTAATAATGGAAGAATTCTGTTCGTAAGAACAAAGAGAAGCAGATTTATTCTATACTCGATAAGTACCAATATGCAATGGTGGATTGATACCATTTTCTATGAGAAAATATGTCCATCCTTCATTTATCCTTAGAAGGATCTATTCGTAAAAATGTCCTTTATTTTTTTTTTTGTTTCTTTCTAAATTTTTCTAATCTATCGATAAAATAAATATGATAAAGCCCATATTATAAAGACAATAAAACCAGATTGTTACGTTTCCACATCAAAGTGAAATATAGTATTTAGTTCTTTTTTCTTTCAATCCATGCCTATTGGTGTTCCAAAAGTACCTTTCCGAAGTCCTGGAGAGGAAGATGCATCTTGGGTTGACGTATAGTGCGACTTGTCAGATATATTGGGTCATATGGGATTTCCCCATTCTCTCCCCCGACCGAGATATCCTCTGTTTCACCCAAGAAAGAGAAATTGAATCATCAAAAATTGGAGCGTGAAGTGCAATTAAATGCATTATTTGGGGGAATTCATAGAATTCAATTAGAATAATTTATGGTTGGCTTTGGCTGGACGAAAAAAATGAAGTATCCAGGCTCCGTTTAGAAAAAAACCCAATTGGTAATATATCTATGATTACTATGTGTATCATAAATGATTATTTGTAAAGTCATAACAAAAAGAAATGGTGATGGGAAGATTTGTCCTATATGTGCAAATCAAAATCGGGCGAATCTTCACCCGGAGTAGAGCATAAACCTAAAAAGATGAAAGAGACCCATTCAGGAACAAGAAAATACCATCGTGATTTGGATTGAATTTCGATGAAAGAATACATCAATGAGAAGTTAATTCGATAAGTTTATTTACCCTTTTTTCTATTATCAAAGAAGAAATCCAAATTCATCTTTATTGAAAAATCGAAGAAAAAGCCCTTTCATTAAAAAATTAGAAAAACCCGAAAAAGAAAGAGGACTGGAATCTATACATTGATTCTTTTCTTCGCAATTTTTTTGAACCGTATGCATCAAAAGGTGCATGTACGGTTCGTAAGGGATACAATTTTATCCTACTCAACCGACTTTATCGAGAAAGATTACTTTTTTTAGGCCAAGAGGTTGATAGCGAGATCTCGAATCAACTTATTGGTCTTATGGTATATCTCAGTATCGAGGATGAGACTAAAGATCTGTATTTGTTTATAAACTCCCCTGGTGGATGGGTAATACCCGGAATAGCCATTTATGATACTATGCAATTTGTACGACCAGAGGTCCATACAATATGCATCGGATTGGCCGCGTCAATGGGATCTTTTATTCTGGTTGGAGGAGAAATTACCAAACGTCTAGCATTCCCTCACGCTTGGCGCCAATGAAGTTTTTTTATTTGAGAGAAAAAAGAAAACTATGCCTTCGCCGTATGAATATTAAGTAATAATAGCATGGCACTTCGAATTCGATATGAAAAATTTTGTATTTTTTTTTCAAAAGATTTGATTATGTATCGAGAGAGTAGTATGAGATAAAAAAGATATTTCCGACTTTCTCTTATCTATCGGAAGTCCAATTCAGCGTCACAAACTTGTTTGTTTTTACACCGACGGGTTCTTAACAATATTTAAGTTAGAAAAAAAAGAGTGCGAAAAAACCAAAATTTTCTTTTTTTGATTGGCTCAAAAAGAAACTTTGGGATTGCTGAATCAAAGACAAAAAAAGAAGAATCCATTTTAAAATAGAAAGCAACGGAGCCATCATAGTATTTTTGAACTCCTCCGAAAAAAAGAAGGGTGGCATTTTGATCATTTCCCCGTCTGGGGCTGATAGATTCTATTTTTATCTTTCTTGAATGGAAAAGTTAGGGGTCAATTTGATTATAGAGCCGTATGCAATGCATAAAAGATAATGCCCGTACGGTTGTTCAATTCTATCCTTTTCCTATTATTCTTTATCTTTCTTTTCTGTTTCTTTCATCACACCAGATAGAGAAACCTCCTATTATCAGGGTAATGATCCATCAACCTGCTAGTTCTTTTTATGAGGCACAAACGGGAGAATTTATCCTGGAAGCGGAAGAACTGCTGAAACTGCGCGAAACCCTCACAAGGGTTTATGTACAAAGGACGCACAAACCTTTATGGGTTGTATCTGAAGACATGGAAAGAGACGTTTTTATGTCAGCAACAGAAGCCCAAACTTATGGAATTGTTGATCTTGTAGCAGTTGAATGAAAAAAATGGATTTTGTGCAAATCTGTGATTTGAGATTTTATCTCCGAGTTTACTATTAAATAAATATAAATAAAAAATGAAATAAATAAAAAATCCGGTTAGGATCAATCTAAACCAGCCCATTATGTATATGACTCAACATGCCAACTATTAAACAACTTATTAGAAATACAAGACAGCCCATTCGAAATGTCACGAAATCCCCTGCTCTTCGGGGATGTCCTCAGCGTCGAGGAACATGTACTAGGGTGTATGTGCGACTCGTTTAGATCATGAGCTGACACAAAAAAGCAAGAAAACTGCTTCCAGTATGACTGATCAGTACGAGTGAATAGAATAGAATGGAAGAAAGAACTCCATTCACTATCTAAAAATAAGCAAATCGATCCTTCTATTGTGTATAAAGTTTATGGTTTCCGTTGGTGCAAATTCAATCACCTGAATTTAAGATGAGAAACAATTCTCCATTGGTAGCAACTGGTTATCCATTAAGCGGAAAATTCTTATTGAAATAAAAAAAAAAAAAAAGAAGTTCTCGCTCGGTCAAGAACGGACTACGAGGGTCAGCTACCCAGCTAACTTTCATAATTAAATATCGTTACTGTATAGGTAGGTCTCATTGTGAAAGACCTGTTACTGGATAATTCATAGGTAGAGCCAAAGAGTGTGGTGTGAACTATACAAGTTACCAATAACATTGATGAAATATTAAATGAAGTAAGGGCTCCGGTGTATAGAGAAGACCTCACCGTTTAAGAAGTAACCATAGAAACGAGGAAACCCACTATTTCTTTCCTATTTCGCAGTAAAATACCTAAAAAAGAAAAAATCGTGGTCGGGAAGGTTATAGTAGCCAAAGCCATTGGAATTTGTATTTTATACATTGGAAAAATCCGTTTGGTTATTAATAGGCCAGGACGGAAAAAATAATAACTGAAAGAAAAAAATCAATTAGTTATTTGTCAAAATTTTATTTATTCAATGACTAGAGTTAAACGCGGATATATAGCCCGGAAACGTAGAACAAAAATTCGTTTATTTGCATCAAGTTTTCGAGGATCTCACTCAAGACTTACTCGAACTATTACTCAACAGAAAATAAGAGCTTTGGTTTCGGCTCATCGGGATAGGGATAAGCAAAAGAGAAATTTTCGCCGTTTGTGGATCACTCGAATAAACGCAGTAATTCGAGAAAAGGGAGTATCCTATAGTTATAGTAAATTAATACATGATCTATATAAGAGGCAATTGCTTCTTAATCGTAAAATACTGGCCCAAATAGCTATATCAAATAGGAATTGTCTTTATATGATTTCCAACGAAATCAGAGAAAAAGTAGATTGGAAAGAATACACCGAAATAATTTAAATGAGGTTCCCCGGAGAATGAACTCCGGGAGGGTGGAGTTGAAGTCAAAATTACTATGAGAAATGCGCTAAAGTAGTCAAAATGAATGAACACGCTCAATAAAAAAATCTTTCCGATTCGTTTTTTTTTTACGACACAATAATCTGGATTCTAAGATTTGTCAAATAAAACACCAATCCATGTTTGAGTTCGAATTGGAATTATGATTGAAGTGAACAAAAAAAAGCCTATTTATTTTTGGTTCTAAGACCAGTAGTTCTAGTGGTCGACTCGATTCTTTCAAATTGTTTCTCATTATTGAGAAAAGGTAACAAAGATAAAATACGAGCTTGTTTTATAGCAATAGTAATTAATCGTTGTTGTTTCAAGGTCAATCTATTTACTCGTCTAGATAATATTTTTCCCTGTTCACTAATAAATCGACTAATTAAACTCATGTTTCTATAATCAATTCGATCCCCCGATTGAATCGGGGGCAAACGCCTACGAAAAGATCGCTTGGATTTAAGAAAAGGTCGCTTGGATTTATCCATGATTTGTTTGTTTAGTTTATTTCTTATCCCGAAATATTTCTTAATTGTAACTCCAATTAGGATTCTTTTTATTTAAATGCAATATCTTCTATTTATATTTCAATGTGTTCTATATAATGTCATTTTTCCCCTTTCAAGGATAAGACATACTGGGTTCAATTTATTTCTTTATTTCCCCATGAATCATATGTTTGTAACAATAGGGACAGAATTTTCTCAATTCTAATCGATTGGGCGTATTGTGCCGGTTCTTTTGAGTAATATATCTGGAAATACCGGTTGATACCTTCTTAACACCATTTTGTATACAACTGGTACATTCCAAAATTACCGTTACCCGCGCATCTTTCCTCTTGGCCATGAACCTCCTTTGGATTTTTGATTTACTCAACTCTTCTATTTTGATTCGAAATGAAGAAAAAGAAAGGAAGGAAAAAATAGAAGTTATTAACTTGAAATCCAACTCTAAAAGATCAAAATCAATTAAATCAAAGCCATAAAAGCCATAGTAAATAATAAGTAAGACAATGATAATGAGAATGACTTCGAAACTTAACTGCGAAGGGCAGTTAAAGATCTTGTATTCTTGCCCTAGACCCCGATTTTCCTACTCTACCCCCATGTCTCTATTTTGAATTCGAATTTGAACCTGAGTCTCGCAGACGTTGAATCCATTTTTATTCTTTCTCTTTCGTCCCTTAATTCTAAAAATTAGAAAAAAGGGAAAAAAGAGAAAAGAGGGAGGATTAGTCACAGATATTTGATTATATTTCTAATCTTCTTCATTCCTTCCGGTGTCAATAGCTAGAATGAAAAAAAGGGGAATGTCAACGCATCGGGGAAAAAACGATTAATCTCTATCAATAGACCTGCTAAAGCCCCGAACCATAACGTACTTAGTACTGGGGCCACGGAGAGATATGTTTTTAGATCTCGCATTGAAAAACCTCCTTTTTTTATTGTAATACATAAAGATAATGCATATATGATCAGATGCATATGTAGTTAAGGGCCACTTAGAGTTATACACGGAATCCCTAATTCCAATTGAAATGTAGAACGATCCATAAGATTTCCTTTTCTTATTATTATATGTAAGAATATGTTAAATGAGGTCAAAAAAGATGAAATGGGTAGAAAAGCTGTGTGGCTCAATGCAGGAAGTAGGGATGTGGAAAACAAGAAAGGAATTCTCTACAATTATACTGTAGAACAATTGAAGGGATGTGGCGCAGCTTGGTAGCGCGTTTGTTTTGGGTACAAAATGTCACGGGTTCAAATCCTGTCATCCCTACCTATTACTGCCCCTTTAAGTAGTAACGAGGAATCAACTGAGATCGATTCAAATTGCGTTCCGTGGAAGTTCATTTTTATGAAAGTATAGAATATATGGATATAAAATGAAAATGGATTAGTTAAAAAAAATCTTTTCCTTCCATTCTTTTCTATTCTGATAAGAAAGCGCTCTTAGTTCAGTTCGGTAGAACGTGGGTCTCCAAAACCCGATGTCGTAGGTTCAAATCCTACAGAGCGTGATTTTTTCTTCATGAATCCAATTAGACTGAAATGCATTCAGTCGCTTGCACACCAATTAGAATTTGACCTCCTGTGGATTAAAGAAAGGAGGAGGCCAATCAAAAAAAGAAATGCGAATTAATCAAAGGTCCAACTGATCACCACGTCTGTATTGTAAATATGCAGTTACGAATAATCCAGCCAAAGTAATAGGAATTAGACCTAACACGATTCCAAATAGAAAAACTTCAATCATTTCAATTTTATGAAAAGGAGAAAAAAAGCGGTAATATCTATACCTAAATATTAATCCGAAATTGATGTGAATCTCAATGACCAAGAATTGACATGATAAGTAACTCTAGAATACACAGAATCTCACAGAAGGATTTCCTTTCTGAATTGTTTCTTTCAAATAGAAATTTTAAATAAGTCGTATCTTGCTCAGACCAATAAATAGAGCTGAAGTTATAGTTAAAGCCACTAGTAGAAAACCGAAATAACTGGTTATAGTAAGCATGAAAGGGCTAAATGAAATATGGTATTTTTATACATATGTTTCTAAAGCATTTACCTAAGTTTCCATTTTTCTAACATAGGAAGATATACAAAAATACCAATTGAAATAATAAGTCCAATTGAAAGTTTTGGATTCATCTATCATTATAGACGGCACGAACAAAGAGAAAGTCACAGGCATATAAAATGAAACCGATTCATCATTTCTAAGATCTAGCCATCTCGCGATTCCTATCAACCAAGTCGTCGAGAATAAACGAACTGAATCGTGTAACTTCATTCAAAAACGAAACTCTTTTTGAATTATTATTTTGAATTCCATTTTTATGGAATACTATGTTTTCCTCGTTCGATATTTTAAAATAAAGCCTCGTTCTTGTAGCTAGATCCAAATTTGGGTGGAGATCCAATCCAACAATTCATTCCAACTATTGATTCCAATTATTTTATTCTTTTTTCACTTTCTTTCATCGAATTTGTTACCGGACAATTAACAAATTCTTTAAAATAAAAAAAGG